TTGTGAAAATGTACAGCTTTTCTTGAGGTTATATTTACAGATCTAGGGAGATGTCTGTCTAAGGAAGGCGAATCTTTAAAGTAAGGGGGTGCGACCTTACGGGTGGTAGAGATTATAATATTTGGGTCTAGGGTACTGTTAAGTCCATTTATATTATGGTGTTATTATTCTTGTTTTTGGGGTTTGGCAAGAAATATTACTAATACTCATAATTCGGGCTTAACGGGGGGTAAGGGGGGTTTGTGTAATAAAAACTGGTTAATATAATAAAATTGGGTTATGGGTCAGATGCGTATGCGTATGCGTATGCGTATGCGTATGCGTATGCGTATGCGTATGCGTATGCGTATGCGTATGCGTATGCGTATGCGTATGCGTATGCGTATGCGTATGCGTATGCGTATGCGTATGCGTATGCGTATGCGTATGCGTATGCGTATGCGTATGCGTATGCGTATGCGTATGCGTATGCGTATGCGTATGCGTATGCGTATGCGTATGCGTATGCGTATGCGTATGCGTATGCGTATGCGTATGCGTATGCGTATGCGTATGCGTATGCGTATGCGTATGCGTATGCGTATGCGTATGCGTATGCGTATGCGTATGCGTATGCGTATGCGTATGCGTATGCGTATGCGTATGCGTATGTGCTCCGAGCTTTGAGTAATCTTATATGTCCGGCGACCATTAACCGTATGTCCTGTGACCATTAATTCACCAGTATTTCAATGCATCAAATCAAATATGGTTCAAATCATTCGTGTTAGCACAGAGTTGATTTATGCATGTCCTCAGAACATTAAATTGATCTTACCGGTCCTCATTATGAGGGTTTAGGATGTACATTCAGATGCTCGCCTGGACTTCATGTTCCGGTCGGGGCCTTTGACGGCCAATGTTGAGTCCAAGCATCCCCTAAAAATTAAAAATACCAAGGGCATGGCAGCACAGTTATGCCGCGGCATGGGCTGATTAGTAATGATTCCATCGAGATGTCTTATTTAAGGGAAACGAGTGGGCGATTTTGGTGTTCATGTGCCTGAAGTAAGAACCAGATGCCGTTTACGACCCAGTGTAGAAACCCCCACATTATTTATGGGCGTAGGTCAAGAAGGGTAGTACTTTTGGGCGGGTTGTTGGTTTCACGGAGGTAGGTAAATTATGGTGTTAATATTGGTTGTGGATAGTCATGTTGACTTGCTATTATATAAATTTAATGGGGTATGTACGATTACGCATTAAATGTATTATGTAATATTAATGTTAGTATGTACTTGTTTAATATTTATGTGGAGAATAATTTAATGTACAATTATACATATAATGTATTATGTAATATTAATGTTAGTATGTACTTGTTTAATATTTATGTGGAGAATAATTTAATGTACAATTATACATATAATGTATTATGTAATATTAATGTTAGTATGTACTTGTTTAATATTTATGTGGAGAATAATTTAATGTACAATTATACATATAATGTATTATGTAATATTAATGTTAGTATGTACTTGTCTAATATTCATGTGGAAAATAATTTAATGTACAATTATACATATAATGTATTATGTAATATCAGTGTTAGTATGTACTTGTCTAATATTCATGTGGAAAATAATTTAATGTACAATTATACATATAATGTATTATGTAATATCAGTGTTAGTATGTACTTGTCTAATATTCATGTGGAAAATAATTTAATGTACAATTATACATATAATGTATTATGTAATATCAGTGTTAGTATGTACTTGTCTAATATTCATGTGGAAAATAATTTAATGTACAATTATACATATAATGTATTATGTAATATTAATGTTAGTATGTACTTGTTTAATATTCATGTGGAAAATAATTTAATGTACAATTATACATATAATGTATTATGCAATATTAATGTTAATATGTACTTGTTTAATACTCATGTAGGAAGTGATTTAATGTACAATTGCATGTGAACATATTTAATATAATATTAGTATATATATATATGTGTGTATTATATTTGAATGCGCTATGGGATTTTTTTTGGTAATTTAGTGGATAGAGCACTATAGAGTTTTTGAACATATGATGATTAGGTGTTGCAACAGGAGGTAGTTTAATTAGAATATCAGCTTTGGGTGTTGATGGTGGGGCGTTAGCTCTTCTCTTGAGTCTTTGGGGGAATATTTTTCCCCTTCTCTGGTTTACAAGACCAGTATAATTGATATACTACATAGACTCTTCATTTTAATAGGTAATTTTCTACGAGGCTGGTGAGTGGTATTAGGATGATAATAATGGAGAAATAGAGAATAGATGCTAGTTGTCCAATAATGACATATGGGTGCTCAACGGGTTGTCCTCCAATTCAGGTTAGGGTCAAAAGGTCTGCTGCTAGTAGTCAGAATAGGCATTGACTTAGAGGGCGGAAGGTTATGCTTCGTTGTTTAGAGGTGTGTAGAAGGGGGATAATAATTAAGATGAGGATTGAGAGGACTAGAGCTAGTACTCCTCCCAGTTTGTTTGGGATTGATCGCAGGATTGCGTACGCGAATAAGAAGTATCATTCTGGTTTAATATGTGGTGGGGTGTTTAGTGGGTTTGCTGGTGTATAGTTATCTGGGTCTCCTAGTATATCAGGGGAGAATAGTACTAGTGTTAGTAGGGCCGTGATTATTAGTAATATGCCAAGGATGTCTTTAATTGTGTAGTAGGGATGGAAAGGAATCATATCTATGTTGGAAGGAATTCCTGTTGGATTGTTGGATCCCGTTTCATGAAGAAATAATAGGTGTACTATGACCATGGCTGAGATGATGAATGGAAGTAAAAAGTGGAAAGCGAAAAATCGAGTTAGAGTGGCCTTATCAACTGAGAAGCCACCTCAGATTCATTCTACAAGATCGGTACCAATATATGGGATTGCGGAGAGTAAATTAGTAATTACGGTTGCGCCTCAGAAGGATATTTGGCCTCATGGAAGTACATATCCCATAAAGGCTGTTGCTATAACGGCGAATAGTAGGATAACTCCGATATTTCAAGTTTCTGTATATATGTAGGAACCGTAGTAAAGTCCTCGCCCTACGTGGAGGTAAAGGCAAATAAAGAATATAGAAGCCCCATTTGCATGTAAGTAACGCAGAATTCATCCATAGTTTACGTCTCGGCAGATATGGGTGACGGAGTTGAAGGCTGTTGCGGTATCTGATGTGTAGTGTATGGCTAGGAATAGTCCTGTTAAGATTTGTAGTGCTAGACAAATTCCTAGAAGGGATCCAAAGTTTCATCAGGATGAGATATTTGATGGGGCAGGCAGGTCGATGAATGAGCTGTTGATGATTTTTATTAGGGGATGGGATTTTCGAATGTTGGTCATTTATTGGTTCTTGTAGTTGAAATACAACGGTGATTTTTCGTGTCACTAGTCGTGGATATAATCCATGCAGGAATAATGATAGTCTATATTGTATCTATTTTAAGTATTATTTTTGTAGTTGGTTTTGTGGGGTTTTCTTCTAAGCCTTCTCCTATTTATGGGGGGGTTGGATTGATTTTGAGTGGTGCAGTGGGTTGTGGTATTGTTGTAAGTTTTGGTGGTTCATTTTTGGGGTTAATAGTATTTTTAATTTATTTGGGAGGAATATTAGTGGTTTTTGGGTATACAACAGCTATGGCCATAGAACAATATCCTGAGGCCTGGAGCTCTAATATAGTGGTGTTGGGATCATTTATTGTTGGGTTAATTATGGAGTTTTTATTGGTTTTATATGTGTTGGTTGGTGAGAAGTCAGATCTAGTCTTTGAGTTCAGTGAAATTGGGGATTGAGCAATTTATGATGTGGGTGATTTTGGGGTATTTACTAAAGAATCTATAGGAGTTGCTGCATTATATAGTTATGGTAATTGACTGGTGGTTGTCACTGGTTGGTCTTTGCTTATTGGTGTAGTGATTATTTTAGAGATTACGCGTGGAAGTTAAGTATGATAAGAGCTATACTTATAGTAATTAGGAAAGAGAGGAAATATAATTTAATTAATCCTTTTTGGTTGGATACTATGACTGAGGACTTTTGTTGAATTTTAGTGATTAATTTTGGTAGTGCATTTTCTAGTCAAATTAGATCAAGTAATATAGTAGCTGATTTTTGGCTTATAATTAAGCTTGTCAGGGGGTTTAAGCGATGTATAGTAAGTGGGAAATATCCTAACATAGTTGAGAATTTAAATATGGTTGAGGGGTGTTTGTATTTTAAATTTTGAGTCATATAGTTAAGTTCTATGGCCATGGCGAAGCCTATTAGGGTTACGAGCAGGGCTGTTAGTTTTAAATGTAGTGGTATAGTCATTTGGGGTACAGTTGAGGGGTTAATATTGTTAGAGATAACGAATCCGGCGAAAATGCTACCAACTAGTAGACGTGTAATGGGGTTTATTAATAATGGGTTATTTTCATTGATTAGGACTAAGGAAGGGAATCGTGGTTTTCCTAGTAATGCAAAGAAAATAATGCGAGTGCTATAGACAGCTGTTAGTGAGGTGGCAATAAGAGTAATTAGTAAGGCTCAGGCGTTTGTATAAGATGTGTTTGCGGTTTCAATGATTAGGTCTTTTGAGTAAAACCCTGTCAAGAAAGGTATTCCTGTTAGTGCAAGACTGCCGATAATTAAGGCAGTGGTTGTGAAAGGCAGAGATTTAAATAGTCCGCCTATTTTTCGAATGTCTTGTTCGTCATTCAGGCTGTGGATAATAGAGCCGGAGCATAGAAATAGTATGGCTTTAAAAAATGCATGTGTACAGATATGGAGGAATGCTAAGTGTGGTTGGTTGATACCAATTGTTACTATTATTAAGCCTAGTTGGCTTGAAGTAGAAAAGGCTACGATTTTTTTAATGTCATTTTGGGTTAGTGCGCAGATGGCTGTAAATAGAGTAGTAATGGCCCCTAAGCATAAAGCTAATGATTGAATTATTTTATTATTCTCGATTAGAGGGTAGAATCGGATAAGTAGGAAGATACCTGCTACTACTATAGTGCTGGAGTGTAGTAGGGCTGAGACTGGCGTAGGTCCTTCTATGGCGGAGGGTAGTCATGGGTGTAGTCCAAATTGGGCTGATTTTCCTGTGGCAGCTAGTAGTAGACCTGCTAATGGAAGAGTAGTGTTATCCAGGTTTAATATAAAGATTTGTTGGAGCTCTCATGAGTTTGAGTTTGCTATAAATCATGCTATGGATAAAATGAAGCCAACATCTCCGACACGGTTATATAGAATTGCTTGTAGTGCGGCTGTATTAGCGTCTGCTCGTCCATGTCATCAGCCGATTAGGAGAAAAGATATAATACCAACTCCTTCTCAGCCAATAAAAAGTTGAAAGATGTTATTAGCTGTAACTAGAATAAGTATAGTGATTAAGAATATTAATAGATATTTGAAGAATCGGTTAATGTTAGGGTCTAGGTGTATGTATCATATTGAGAATTCTATAATGGACCAGGTAATAAATAGGGCTACAGGCACAAATACTATAGAGAAGAAATCTAGTTTAAAGCTTAGAGATAATTTTATAGTTTGAATTGTTATTCAGTGCCAGTTTGAGATTATTATTTCTTGATTAGATTGGATAAATATGATGGTCGGGGGTATGCTGGCTATGAAAGAATAGAAAATTATTGTTTTTACGTACTCAGGGTAAGAGTAGTAGTTAGGTATTTTATTAAAATTGAGTGTAAGAGGTAATACAAGAATGATTAGCGATAGTAGTATTAAGGTAGAAAATAGATTTATAACTTTTATTTGGAGTTGCACCAATTTTTTGGTTCCTAAGACCAATGGATAACTACTATCCTTTAAAAGTTTGAAAAAGCCGCACTTTTAAGTACGGAGGCATGAGTTAGCAGTTCTTGCATTCTTTTTCGGTAAATAAGAGTTTCATACTTCTATTGTTAGATTCACAATCTAATGTTTTTATTAAACTATATTTACAGTATATAGTTCCTAGGATAATTTTGGGGTTAATTATTAGTAGTAATAGTGGTATTAGGTGAAGTGATATTAGAGTATTTTCTCGGGTATAAGAGGGTTTAATGTTGTAGATATGATAAGTGTATTTACCTCGTTGAGTTATGATTAATATGTAGAGTGTATATAGGGCAGTAATAATGATGTTAATACCTAATAGAATAATAGAAAAGTTAGATCATGAAAATATAGATACTGTCACAAATAACTCTCCAATTAGATTGATGGACGGGGGTAAGGCTAGATTTGTTAGGCTCGCTAGGAGTCATCAAGCTGCTATTAGGGGGAGAATCATTTGTAAGCCTCGAGCTAAGATTATAGTTCGACTATGGGTTCGTTCATAGTTAGAGTTTGCTAGACAAAATAGTAATGAGGATGTCAAGCCATGGGCAATTATTAGTGCTGTAGCCCCCATAAAGCTTCAAGGGCTTTGAATTAGAATAGCCATAATTACAAGTGCTATATGACTTACAGATGAGTACGCGATTAGTGATTTTAAGTCTGTTTGACGTAGACAAATGGAGCTAGTTATGACTATGCCCCATAGAGATAGTATTATGAAGGGATATATTATAAAGTTGGTAGTAGGACTAAGTATTATAGTAATGCGTAGTATTCCATATCCTCCTAGTTTTAGTAAGATAGCTGCCAGCACTATTGATCCTGCAATTGGGGCTTCAACATGAGCCTTTGGTAGTCACAGGTGAAGGCCATAGAGAGGTATTTTTACTATGAATGCTATTATAAATGCTAGTCATAAAAGCGAGCTGCCTCAAATATGTGTTGGCGGTTCGGCTAAGTATTGGGCTAATAATAAATTTAGTGATCCTAGGGTAGCTTGGGTGAAGATTAAAGCAACTAAGAGGGGTAGTGACCCGGCCAGAGTATAGAAGAGAAAGTAAATTCCAGCATTCAGTCGCTCTGTCTGACCCCCTCATCGGGTAATGATAATCAGAGTTGGTACTAGTGTAGCTTCAAATAAAATATAAAATATAATTAATTCAGTGGCAGAGAAAGTTATAATTAGGAAGATTTGGAGTAAGATTATTATAGTGATATATAGTTTTTTCCGTGTAAGAGATTCTTTGGTTATATGATATTGGCTAGCAATAATTATAAGTGGTAATAGCCAGGTTGTTAGTATTAATAAAGGAGTTGACAGTGAGTCAGAGAAAAATAGTATGGATAGGTTTAAGCTATTGTCGCAGAATTGGTTTATTAAAGGTAGGCATGCTATGCTGATTATTAAGCTATGAATTGTTGAATTAATTCATATTATATTACTTTTTGATAGTCATGTAAGTGGGATTAGTATAGTTGTGGGAATAATAATTTTTAGCATTGAAGAAGATTAAGATTTTGTACGTAGTCAGTTCCATATGTATTAGATACGACTACTAGTAGTGATAGTCCAAGTGCTGCTTCACAAGCTGCAAATACTAGAAGAATAATAGGCATTATGCTAGCCAGGGTTGCATGAGTAATAAGAATTGTTATAGTGGTGAGGACAAATAGGGAGAGTATCATTCCTTCTAGGCATAGTAATGAAGATATTAGGTGGGATCGATACATGAGTAGGCCTAAAAGAGATGTAATGAATGCTAGTAGGATATTTATATGGATTAAGGACATATTGATAATTATGAAGTTAATCATAATCTAATGAGTCGAAATCATTTATTTTATGTTAAACTAATTATCATATTCTGATCATTCTAGCCCCTTTTGTAGTCACTCGTATGCTAGACTAATGATTAATAAAGAGATAAGAAATAAAGATATAAATAACATGGTTATTAGTTTATCGGTTTGAGAGGCCCATGGGAGTGGTAGTAGTAATGCGATTTCAAGATCAAATAGTAGAAAGGTAATTGCTACTAGAAAAAATTTTATTGAAAATGGGAGGCGGGCTGAGCCCATAGGATCAAAGCCACACTCGTATGGGCTTGATTTTTCGGCGTATACATTTATTTGGGGAAGCCAAAATGCAATTGTCACAAGTAGTGAGGCTAGCAGGGTGTTAATGGTTAAAGTTAATATAAAATTTATTATTCTTTCCCGGAGTTCTCCAGGACTAACTGATTGGAAGTCAGTTGTACTAGTTAATACTAAAAGAACAAGATCCTCATCAGTAAATAGAGACGTATAGGAATAATCAGACAACATCTACAAAATGTCAATATCAGGCTGCAGCTTCAAATCCGAAATGATGGCTGGATGTAAAATGATAGTTTAGTTGTCGTAAAAAGCATACGATAAGGAATGTTGAACCAATAATGACATGGAGGCCATGAAATCCTGTGGCTATGAAGAAAGTTGATCCGTAGACGCCGTCGGAGATGGTAAATGGTGTTTCGTAGTACTCGGAGGCTTGTAAGAGTGTAAAATATAGGCCCAGAAGGATGGTAATTAGTAGTGCTTGTATTATATGCATACGATTTCCTTCTATTAGGCTGTGGTGAGCTCAGGTAATGGATACTCCGGAAGCTAGTAAAACGGATGTGTTTAGAAGTGGTACTTCTATGGGATTTAGGGGGGTAATACCTGCTGGGGGTCAATAACCACCTAGCTCTGGTGTAGGGGCTAAGCTTGAATGGTAGAAAGCTCAAAAGAAGCCAGAGAAAAAGAATACTTCTGATAGGATGAATAAGATCATTCCATAACGGAGGCCTTTTTGTACAATTGGTGTGTGGTGTCCTTGAAATGTACTTTCTCGAATGATGTCACGCCATCATTGATATATCGTTAACATATTAGTAGTTAGGCCTATCAGTAATAAAACTGAGGTATTGAAGTGAAACCACATGACCAGTCCGGATGTTAAAAGAAGGGCTGATAGTGCTCCTGTTAGTGGTCAGGGACTTGGATTTACTATATGATATGCATGTGTTTGGTGGGTCATTAGGCGTTATCATGTAAGTAGAGACTTACTAGTAGGGTGAAGACGTATGCTTGAATTAGGGCAACAGCGAATTCTAATACTGTTAGTAAGACTAGAATAATAAATGTAATAAAAGCAGTAGTTATACTGATATTTATTAGTGCCAGAGTGGCTCCTCCAATTAAGTGGATGAGCAAGTGTCCTGCAGTAATATTTGCTGTGAGTCGTACTGCTAATGCTATTGGTTGAATAAATAGGCTAATTGTCTCAATAATAACTAGTATAGGAATTAGGGGCAGTGGAGTTCCTTGAGGTAAAAAGTGTGCTAGAGATGCTTTTGTTTTGTGACGAAAGCCTAAAATAACTGTACCTGCTCAAAGGGGGATAGCTATGCCTAGGTTTATTGATAATTGAGTGGTTGGAGTAAAAGAGTGGGGCAAGAGACCTAATAGGTTTGTTGATCCAATGAATATAATAAGTGATATTAATATAAGTGTTCAAGTTTGTCCTTTTTTGCTATGAATAGCTATTATTTGTTTTGCTGTTATGCGAATCAGTCATTGTTGAATTGAGACTAAGCGGTTATTAACCAGTCGTGCTGTTGATGGAAATAACATACTTGGAAATATGATGATAAGTATAACAATAGGTAATCCTATTATCGTTGGGGTAATAAAAGAGGCAAATAGATTTTCGTTCATTTAGTTTCTCAAGGATTTGAGTGTTTTTCTAATTTGGTTGTCAAGGGTTCAGGATTATTATAATAATAATGTTTTGAAATTTTTAATTGGAACATAATAAATAGTGTAATGATTATAGAGATAATTGTAATAAATCATGTAGATGTGTCTAATTGTGGCATATCATCAAGGGAAGATTAAAACTTCCAATCTCTAACTTAAAAGGCTAGTGCTAATTTAGCTTCTTAATGAGGTTATAATATTGATGATGATCATTTTTCAAAATGTTTTAAAGGAATTATTTCAAGAACAATAGGTATAAAACTATGATTAGATCCACAGATTTCGGAGCATTGTCCATAATACAGTCCTGGTCGAGTAGCAAGTAATGTTGTTTGATTGAGACGACCGGGGATAGCGTCAGTCTTTAGTCCTAGAGAAGGAACAGCTCAAGAGTGTAGGACATCTTCTGATGTAATTAGCATCCGAATTGTTAGCTCAGCAGGGAGTACTACTCGATTATCGACTTCTAATAACCGAAGTTGGCCTGGGCTTAATTCTGAAGTGGGCACTATGTAGGAGTCAAATATTAAGTCTTCGTAGTCCGTATACTCATAACTTCAGTATCACTGGTGGCCTAAGGTTTTAATAGTTAGAGAGGGATTATTAATTTCGTCTATTATATAGAGAATTCGTAATGAGGGCAGGGCGATTATAATTAAGATAATAGCAGGTAGAATAGTTCAAATTGTTTCTACTTCTTGTGCATCTATAGTGCTAGTGTGGGTTAAATTAGTTGTAAGTATAGATGAAATAATATATAGTACGAGAGAGCTAATTAAAAAAACAATCATCAGAGCATGATCGTGGAAGCTTAGTAGTTCTTCTATAATAGGAGATGTTGCGTCTTGGAATCCTAGTTGAAAGGGATATGCCATAAAGATATACAGGAGTTTCACCTGTAATTTAACTTTGACAAAGTTATGTAAATTTTACTAATATCTTATTTATTGAGAAAGTCATAGTGGCTATGGTATTGGCTTGAAACCGATTTCAGGGGGTTCGAATCCTTCCTTTCTTAAACATAGACATGTTATTTAGGATTTACATAAGTAGGCTCCTCAAAGGTGTGGTAAGGAGGAGGACATCCGTGGAGTCATTCGAGGTTTGTTGACGGTAGCTCTACTACTAACACTTCTCGTTTGGATGCAAATGCTTCTCATACTATAAAAATTATTAAAATAACGGCAGTTAGCGAGATAAATGAGCCCATAGAAGAGATAGTATTTCAAGTAGTATAAGCATCTGGATAATCTGAGTAGCGTCGTGGCATGCCTGATAAACCTAAGAAATGTTGTGGGAAGAAAGTCATATTAACTCCTACAAATATAATTAGAAAATGAATTTTTGCTCAAGTTGTACTAATTGTATAACCGGAAAATAGGGGAAATCAGTGGATAAAGCCCCCTATAATGGCGAATACTGCCCCTATAGATAGCACATAATGAAAGTGAGCTACTACGTAGTAGGTGTCATGAAGGACAATATCTAGAGAAGAATTAGCGAGTACGATACCTGTTAGACCTCCTACCGTGAATAAAAAGATAAATCCCAGAGCTCATAGTATAGCGGGAGATCATTTGATATTGCCTCCATGAAGGGTAGCTAGTCAACTAAAGACTTTGACTCCAGTGGGGATGGCAATAATTATAGTAGCTGATGTGAAATAAGCTCGAGTGTCTACATCTATACCTACTGTGAATATATGATGTGCTCATACAATAAAACCTAAGAACCCGATTGATATTATAGCTCACACTATTCCCATGTAGCCAAAGGGTTCTTTTTTTCCTGAGTAATATGTGACAATATGGGAGATAATTCCAAATCCAGGTAGAATTAGAATATATACCTCAGGATGTCCAAAGAATCAAAATAGATGTTGATATAGAATTGGGTCTCCTCCTCCAGCAGGGTCAAAGAAAGTGGTATTTAGATTTCGATCTGTTAATAGCATCGTAATTCCGGCAGCTAAAACTGGAAGAGAGAGAAGAAGTAGCACAGCTGTAATTAAGACAGATCAGACAAATAGTGGTGTTTGATATTGAGAAAGTGCAGGAGGTTTCATATTAATAATAGTAGTGATAAAATTAATTGCCCCTAAAATTGAGGATACACCTGCTAAATGTAAAGAAAAAATAGCGAGATCAACAGAAGCTCCTGCATGGGCAAGATTTCCTGCTAAGGGAGGATAGACTGTTCAGCCAGTTCCTGCTCCTGCTTCAACTATAGATGAGGCTAATAGTAATAAAAAGGAAGGGGGTAGAAGCCAAAAGCTTATATTATTTATTCGAGGGAAAGCTATATCAGGGGCTCCAATTATTAAAGGCACTAGTCAGTTTCCGAAACCTCCAATTATAATAGGCATGACTATAAAGAAAATTATTACAAAAGCGTGAGCGGTAACAATTACATTATAAATCTGGTCGTCTCCTAATAAAGCCCCGGGTTGACCCAGTTCTGCACGAATTAGCAGACTTAGAGCGGTACCTGCTATACCAGCTCAAGCGCCAAATAATAGGTACAAGGTACCAATGTCTTTATGGTTAGTTGAAAATAGTCATCGATTAATGAACATAGGTAAAATGGCCGAGTAGGTATTAGACTGTAAATCTAAAGACAGAGGTAGAATTCCTCTTTTTACCAAGTCTTGTGGTGTAATACACATTGAATTGCAAATTCAAAGAAGCAGCTTCAATCCTGCCGGGGCTTCTCCCGCCTTTTTTTATTTGCGGCGGGAGAAGTAGATTGAAGCCAGTTGTTTAGGGTTTTTAGCTGTTAACTAATGTTTCATGGGTTTAAATCCCATCAATCTAGAAAGGGCTTAGCTTAAGTAAAGTAATTGATTTGCGTTCATTTGATGTAAGATAGAGTCTTGCAGTCCTTAAGTGTTCAGGAGTTAAATAAATCATATTTGCTGGAAGCTTTGAAGGCTTCAGGTCTAGAGTAACCTAAACTCCTATTCCAAGATTATTATGATTGGTGCTAGTGGGAGGGTTAGGGTAGAAATTGTAATTATAAGGGGTAAATATATTATTTGTTTTGGAGTTTTGAATTGTCATTTTATTTTTATATTATTTGATGTTGGAAATATTGTTAGTGATGTTGTGTATGTAATTCGTGTGTAGAAGTATAAGTTTAATAGGGCTAAGAGAGTTATGAGTGTAGGCATAATGATGCTGTTATTTTTTGTTATTTCTTGAATGATTGCTCATTTTGGTAGGAATCCTGTTAGAGGAGGAAGTCCTCCCAGAGATAATATGGTAGTTAAAATTAGTATAGTAATTAGTGGTAGTTTGTTTCATGTATGGGATAGTGAAGTTGTTGTGGTTGCTGAGCTTAATATAAGTAGTATAAATATGGTGATAGTTATTGGGATGTATAAATAGAGATTTAATAGTGTTATAGTTGGATTGTAAGTTAGAATAGCTAGCATTCATCCTATGTGGGCAATAGATGAATATGCTATAATTTTGCGTAGTTGAGTTTGATTTAGTCCTCCTCAGCCACCAATTGCGATAGATATTAGAGATATAGCCAGGAGAAGGTTTATATTAATGAGGGGTGTGATCATGTATAGGACTGATAGGGGTGCTAGTTTTTGTCATGTTAATAATATTAGTCCTGACATTAGTGGAATTCCTTGGGTTACTTCTGGCACTCAAAAGTGAAATGGGGACAATCCTAGTTTTATTGCAAGAGCTATTGTCATTATGACTGATGCAGTTGGATTAATTAATTTTATAATGGATCAATGGCCAGTGTGTAATAGGTTAGTAATTGCAGCTATTATGAGAAGCATGGATGCTGTGGTTTGAGTAAGAAAATATTTTGTTGCTGCTTCTGTTGATCGTGGATTATGTTCTTTTGTTAGCAATGGAATAATAGCTAATATATTTATTTCAAATCCTACTCAAGTTATGAATCAGTGTGAGCTTGTTATAACGATCAGGGTACCTGAAATTATTGTTGTTAATACTAGTGATAGGATTATAGGGTTAATTAGTACGGGAAGGGTATAAACCAACATTTTCGGGGTATGGGCCCGATAGCTTAATTTAGCTGACCTTACTTAGAATATAGTGTAATATGGGTAGCACGAAGATTTTTGAATTCTTAGGAGCAGGTTCAATTCCTGTAATTCTAGAAATAAGAGGATTTAAACCTCTATGATTTACTCTATCAAAGTAACTCTATTATCAGACATATTTCTTATGTTAGGGGTGGGATGCTTGCTAAAATAATTGGCAGGGTTACGTGTCACATACACATCACTAGAGTGAGGGGTAGGAAATTTTTTCATAATAGATGTATTAGTTGGTCATATCGGAATCGAGGATAAGATGCTCGAATTCATAGAAATATTATTGTAAGTAAGAGAGTTTTAGTAGTGAGGTTAGTAGTGTAGAGTTCTGAGAATATGGGGTTATTGTATGCACCTAAGAACAGAATAATTGTGAGGGCATTTATTATAATGATATTTGCATATTCTGCTAGGAAAAAGAGAGCGAAGGGTCCTCCTGCATATTCTACATTAAAACCAGATACTAACTCTGATTCTCCTTCTGTTAAGTCAAAGGGAGCTCGGTTAGTTTCTGCCAAGGTTGAGATGAATCATATTATGGCTAGGGGTCATGAAGGAATAATTAATCAAATGTATTCTTGAGTTGTAATTAGTGTAGTTAATGTGAATGAGCCATTTATAAGTAGAATGGATAGGATAATAATAGCTAGGGTTACTTCGTAGGAAATTGTTTGAGCTACTGCTCGCAGGGCTCCAATTAATGCGTATTTTGAGTTTGAGGCTCAACCTGATCATAGAATGGCATAGACAGCTAGGCTTGATAGGGCTAGTATAAAGAGCATGCTTAAGTTTATATTGATTAGTGGATACGGTATGGGCAATGGGATTCATATTGTTAGGGCTAAGGTTAGGGCTAAGGTGGGAGCAATGATGAATAAAGTAAGAGATGATGTTAGTGGTTGTATGGGTTCTTTGGTAAATAATTTAACCGCGTCAGCGATTGGTTGCAGTAGGCCGTAAGGACCAACAATGTTTGGTCCTTTTCGAAGTTGTATGTAGCCTAGCACTTTTCGTTCTAGTAGAGTTAAGAATGCTACGGCTAGCAGAATGGGGATAATCATTATTAATAGATTAATAAAATACATGAGGTTGTTAAAGAGAGGAGTTGAACCTCTGGCTTTAAAATCTTAAGTTTTATGCAATTACCGGTCTCTGCCACTTTAACTGGACCCTGTTCTTGGGTGGTGTTTAATATGTATATTATAAGATTAAGATAATTTCATCTGATTGAATAGGGCGCTTATTTTAAGTAGGCCCTGTCTCTCTTGTCCTTTCGTACTGGGAGGGACTTTGAAATAGATAGAAACCGACCTGGATTTCTCCGGTCTGAACTCAGATCACGTAGGACTTTAATCGTTGAACAAACGAACACATTAATAGCTGCTGCACCATTGGGATGTCCTGATCCAACATCGAGGTCGTAAACCCTAATTGTCGATATGGACTCTTAAATAGGATTGCGCTGTTATCCCTAGGGTAACTTGTTTCGTTGATCGCTTTTAACGGATCAATATATAATAGGATAATTTTGACTTGTTTGTCTTAATTAAAATTTTCTCGGGAGTTAGTTTATATTCCGAGGTCACCCCAACCTAAATTATCAACTCAATTAAAATGGAGTTATTCCTGGTAGGATGTTATTGTAGTTTTTGAGTTGGTTAATTGAAGCTCCATAGGGTCTTCTCGTCTTATTTTTTTATTCACGCCTCTTCACGGGAAGGTCAATTTCACTGATTAAAAGTAAGAGACAGTAAAACTCTCGTGGAGCCATTCATACAAGTCCTTATTTAGAGAACAAGTGATTATGCTACCTTTGCACGGTCAGGATACCGCGGCCGTTAAACTAAAGTCACTGGGCAGGCAGTGCCTCTAATACTTTTTATGCTAGAGGTGATGTTTTTGGTAAACAGGCGGAGTTTGTGTTTGCCGAGTTCCTTTTACTTTTTTTAATCTTTCCTTAGTTGCATACCTGTGTTGGGCTAACAAATATGTTAAAAATTTTAGTTTGATAGTTGTGTTTGTATTTGTTAATTATCAGTGATTTATTCGCTCTGATATACACATATGCAGGGAGAAATATTTCTTGTTACTTATATCAACATTATTGCTTCTATTTTAAAATAGAATAGTCCAGTTTTGTATTAGGAGTATCATTATTATAGTTGAAATTAGTTTAATGTATATATTGTTGAGCTTGAACGCTATCTTATTTGGTGGCTGCTTTTAGGCCAACTAAAGTGTTAATAATTCTTTGTTTACTCACTAACAGGGGTTGTATCCTGTATCTAAAAGGCTGTACCCTTTTAGATTATTATTTAAGCATACATTTAAATTTATTTTTTTTACGGTAGGCTTAAATTAGAACTAAAATTCTATTCTGGACAACCAGCTATCACTAGGCTCGATAGGTTTGTTGCCACTACCCATTAGTCTTCTCACTATTTTGCCACATAGACGAGTTTGCTCTTTGGGCTGCTAGTGGGTAGCTCGTCTAGTTTCGGGGTGTTTAACTTAAATTCTTTTTGCTAATACTTTCTAGTTGAATCATTATGCAAAAGGTACAAGGATTAAACTTTGCTCTTTTTTACTTATAAATTTTCTTTCAATTTTTCCCTCGCGGTACTTTCTCTATAGCGTCAAATAAAATTTCTATCGCCTATACTTTTGTTTTGTAAATGTTTTATTTTAATGTTTTAGAATAATATTGTTTTATGTATTTTTGAGCTATTTTTAGTTTCAAAGTGGTCAGTTTATATGAAATCTTCTAGGTGTAAACTAGATGCTTTTGTTTAAGCTACACTTTGTGTTATCCAAGTGCACTTTCCAGTACACTTACCTTGTTACGACTTGTCTCCTCTTATAAGTACATATACACATTATCTAGGGAGTATTTAATATTATTTTATTTGAGGAGGGTGACGGGCGGTGTGTGCGTGCCTTATGGCCATATTCAATTAAGCTCTCTATTCTTAATTTACTGCTAAATCCACCTTTAACTTTTGATTTCACATAGGTTTTCGTATGTTTTAAATTCCTCGATTCGGGGAATGTAGCCCATTTCTTTCCACTCTATAAGCTACACCTTGACCTAACGTTTTTATGTTAATACTTGTGCTTACTTTAATTCCTTTTTAGGGTTTGCTGAAGATGGCGGTATATAGGCTGATTTAGCAAAGACTGGTGAGGTAGATCGGGGTTTATCGATTATAGAACAGGCTCCTCTAGAGGGATATAAGGCACCGCCAAGTCCTTTGAGTTTTAAGCTATTGCTAGTAGTACTCTGGCGAATAATTTTGTTTAATAATTTTTTATGTTTAGGGCTGAGCATAGTGGGGTATCTAATCCCAGTTTGGGTCTTAGCTATCGTGTAATCAGAATTTTTAAAATTACTTTCGTTATGTATTTTACAGTAGCTGGGGCTTTTTACAGCTTAGTTAGGGCTTAATTTTATTTTTGTCTTTAACTCTAAAACACGCTTTACGCCGGGTGTCTATTAGTTTGGCCTAATCGTATGACCGCGGTGGCTGGCACGAGATTTACCAGTCCTAAATAGTATAACTTAGTCAGACTTTCATTTATTGCTTAATTTTTATCACTGCTGTATCCCGTGGGGGTGTGGCTAAGCGAGGTGTCACGAGCTACTTAATAGTGTGCTTGATACCAGCTCCTTTTTACCATTAATGGTGTAGAGGGCGTTCTCACTGGAATGGGGATTCTTGCATGTGTAAGTTTACTAGTAACTAATAGAAAGGCCAGGACCAAACCTATATGTTCATGGAGCGGAGAGACTCATCTAGGCATTTTCAGTGCCTTGCTTTGGTTTTAAGCTACATTAAC